CAAATTTCAATTAAATTGAAAGTTAATTGTAAAATAAAATAGAGTAAATAAATAAAAATTCAAATGTCATTTGAATTTTAAACTGAAAAAATAATTTGAAATTCTATATTTATATTATTATTTTCTATATTAATTAGGAATAACTAAGAATGAGCAGTTAATAACTAAGATTTCAGTAATTTACTTTAAAACGGAATTCCTATGCATGTACAATTTCTATTATGTAATGTGTAAGCCCGCTTAGCTCAGAGGTTAGAGCATCGCATTTGTAATGCGATGGTCATCGGTTCGATTCCGATAGCCGGCTTTTCTATACTTGTTTGATTTTTTTTAATCAAAGAATATTGAAAAGGCTTCTTTCCTTTTTTATTTGTATACTTTTTTTATTTGTATATATACAATACGGCGGAATATTGGTCCAATTCATCCCATTAATTATTCTTTGTAATATAATATTTCAGTAGATTTCACCATATTTTTCATATTTATGATTTAGTTCAGTTTTACTTTAGGTTTATGAAACTTCAATAAAATAAGGAGTCTTTATGTCACGTTACCGAGGGCCTCGTTTCAAAAAAATACGTCGTCTAGGGGCTTTACCGGGACTAACTAGTAAAAAGCCTAACGCCGTAAACTCTTTTAGAAATCAATCGCGTTTGGGTAAAAAATCTCAATATCGTATTCGTTTAGAAGAAAAACAAAAATTGCGTTTTCATTATGGTCTTACAGAACGACAATTACTTAAATACGTTCGTATCGCTGGAAAAGCCAAAGGTCCAACAGGTCGGGTTTTACTACAATTACTTGAAATGCGATTGGATAACATACTTTTTCGACTGGGTATGGCTTCGACTATTCCGCAAGCCCGCCAATTAGTTAATCATAGGCACGTTTTCGTTAATGGTCGTGTAGTAGATATACCAAGTTATCGCTGTAAACCCCGAGATTTTATTACACCGAGGGATGAACAAAAATCTAGAGCTCTAATTCGAAATTATCTTGATTCATCTGTCCATGAGGAATTACCAAAGCATTTAACTCTTTACCCATTGCAATGTAAAGGGTTAGTCAATCAAATAATAGATAGTAAATGGGTTGGTTTGAAAATAAATGAATTGTTAGTTGTAGAATATTATTCTCGTCAGACTTAAACCTAACGAAAAAAACAAGGGTTGGGGCAAAAATACCCCATTCGCCTAAGTAAATAGACCGAGGTAAGGGCTTTTGATCTAGGAATTTTTTTTCCATTCACGTATCATATCCAGTCTTTTCTGTAACGCAGAAATCAGGACTAGAGAATCTCTATCCTGGTATTCGTTGTTATTTTATTTGATACATTCCAATCAGTAAGATTGGTGAGTTGAGGTACGGAAAGAGAGGGATTCGAACCCTCGGTAAACAAAAGTCCACATAGCAGTTCCAATGCTACGCCTTGAACCACTCGGCCATCTCTCCTACATAATCATTATGTCCCCGAAACTGAGTGAATCGCGAGCCGTTCATATTAGATTGTTGGATAGGCGCATACAATCAATTCTAACTATAAAAATAGAAAACTTTTGACCTTTTTCGAGGGTGTATACTCGCTATACACACAAGACAAAATAAAATGGATGGTTATTCTATTTTCATCATAGAATTATTATTCGATTTTTTTCTTCTTTGGGTTATAATTCACTCAAAACTTCTCGAATTATCCTAATCTACAGGAGAAATTCTTTGATTCGGATTCGTCCTTCGATGAAAGCAGAATAGTTCCCTTCATTCTGAGATTGCTACATTTGAATGAAATACAATCCGATTCAAATATTGCTTATTTTTTATTAATTTCTGCCAAAAAGAAAAAATTTGAGTTGAGTATTGAGTGAGTGTTGAGTAGGGGGTCGTCTCTTTTTTTTTTTTAGTCTGTTTTTATGTTATTTCGTACTGTCCAATCCCTTTGTTTGTGGGATCATTTTCTCACAAGAAGTAAGTAAAAGAAATTATAAAATGGATTGCTACCTATGCCTAGATCTCGGATAAATGGAAATTTTATTGATAAGACCTTTTCAATTGTAGCCAATATCTTATTACGAATAATTCCGACAACTTCAGGAGAAAAAGAGGCATTTACCTATTACAGAGATGGTGCGATTTGATTATTTTTTTACCGCCCTCAATCTTAGGAGTAAAGGAACATTAGTTGGGATAGCAAGAAAAAGATAAAAAAAAAATCTCCGCTTGTTGAAGGTGAAGTTTGTAAATAAAACAATTCCCTCTATCGTGTATCCTCGATTAATGCAGCCTCAGATGCTTCAATTGTCGATTCTAGTATTGAGCGAAAGGTTATGCCTATAGGTTCTGTATTGCGGGTCAGCCCTCCTACACTAGTACCAATAGGGGGCAGAGGGGAAGAAGCACTACGTCTAGGAATCAACAAGACGAAAACTTTGTTAGAAAATACCCCTTTCTTTATATGGACAGGGACTAAAGAAAAGAATGGTTGGGACAACAAACATCC